TCCTTATTGATAATATATCTAAATAATAGATATCTGTATTTATGTTCTGGGGTTTACACATACTCATATGTTTTGTTATAATTGAAATTGAGAAATCTTTTTTAATTGAAAAATCAATACTGATTAGTTCTGCTTCAATTTGTATGTTGTCATTAGGAAAACACAATTTGAAATTCAAATCCCAGAATCGTTGATGAATTCCAAGTAAGGAGTCAATAGTCAATGGTTCAAATTTCTCGTATGAAAAATACACATTTTATTTCTCAATAGAAAAACGAGAGAATGTTTTTAGCATTGTGTATTTTCAGATACTATACAATCAATCAAAGGGGATGGATCAAATTCAATCAAAAGGCGTATTTCTTTTTTTTTTTTTTAGGAAATAAAAGGATTAAGGAAGACAGAAGTCAAAATGCAAGTACAATAATAATTCCGTAATCCGGAAAAAATTGCATCTATTTTGTATCATTTTGGCGGCATGGCCGAGCGGTAAGGCGGGGGACTGCAAATCCTTTTTCCCCAGTTCAAATCCGGGTGTCGCCTAAATCACCAAAAAACTCGCAATCATAATCGATTGATTAGATTGGTTTCTCAATAGTGTTCGGTAGAACCCATTTTTGACTCTGCGACATTAATTCCACTATTATTACTGAGGAATAATTCCTTCGTATTTATAGAGATTAGGGGACATAATGCACATGGATATAGTAAGTCTCGCTTGGGCTGCTTTAATGGTAGTCTTTACATTTTCCCTTTCACTCGTAGTGTGGGGAAGAAGTGGACTTTAGAAGTACTACTAATTGAGTTCAGGAATCAAACCCGCTTGTTTTATAGATCGTTCTGCAACGCATTTTGAACTATTTCAAATAAAATGAATTTGGAATCCCATTGGATTCCTAATCTATGATAGGAATCATACTCTTTCAATCCAAGAGATATTTCATTGATTCCTGTCTTTGTACTTCGAAAAGAAAGGGATTCAGATGATTGGAAATTTATTCCAACCTAAAATTCTTCCGAAATTTTCTATTTCAATCAACGGGAATGGGCTCTTACTATCTTTATAGACGGATACTAAGGAAGACCGGACCTTTTTCTTTTTTTTTATTTATTTCCCTCTTGACTCTTCAAAAAAGAAGTCGTTTTGTTAAGCGTATCCGCACAAATGATATAGAGATAGTGGTTGTTTAAGGAGAGACTGGGGAATAATAAGATCTTGCCTCGGGCGGGTTACATATCGGGCATTTACCCTTTGGTTTCTATTCTAATTTTAGAAAGGCGGTTTATGCTTTATCGCCTTATTTCATATGGCGTTAAAAATAGGCGAGGTTTCCCCTTCCTTATTAGGAAAAGGAAAGGAATTAGAATCCTAAAATAGGAATTATTTCAGATTGAGCGGAACAAATAGATGTAGCAAATTGGGTCTTATGTCAATTCCATAGAATATATGGAATATATTGATATGGAAATGGAATTAATATACACATATAGGAAGAGAATATTGTAGATTGATATATAGAAACTTAAGCGTTTATCTTTATTCTAGATTACAGTTTTATAGACTAAGAGATAGATAGTATGGTAGAAAAATGAATTTTTCTACCATACTATCTATCTCTTAGATAATTTCCGATTATAGCGTGCTCATTTCATTTAAGTTAAGACATGAAATTGGATCCCTTTCATTTTACTTCGTAAATTTTTGATAAGAACTTGGAAGGAAAGTTTGCTTCAAATTCATTTGCAAATTCAATCGAATTAATCATTTTGACTCACTGTTTTTACGTAAATGATAAGTAGAAAGGCGGTAGGAACTAGAATGAATAGTGCAGTAGCAATAAATGCAAGAATATTTACTTCCATAATCTCATCGGTTTTTTACTTCGCAATAACTCGGGATTTAATCCCCTAGAGATGATAAATCTTTCGTCTATCGTCTGTAAATTCAATGAATGAATTACCTCTCGATGATCTTGAACCGGATCACTATCATGAATAACAATATCTGATCTATCAAATCAACCCGCCGTCAAGACTTGAATAGTATAACATAGGAAGTTCTTTTATCCATACCGAATCAAAATTTTGATTCCTAACTCAATTACTCCAAAATGATATTTATCATCCGTTTCCTTGTTTTTTCTATAACCCACCTTGCGTCTTCCTTGGACAATCTTCTGATGAAGGATCATCAGATTGCCTTTCCACTTCAATTAATTACATAGTTCCAAACCTAACAAACAAAAAAAGCGAGATGGAAAAATAGGAAAAAAAAGAAATCAAGACTCCTTTTTGCTTTGGGAATGCAAGTATATCCCTCGACATTCTTTACTAGGTCATAGAAAGGGAAAAATTGATTTTTGTATTTATTGGATCCGTCGGGACTGGCGGGGCTCGAACCCGCAGCTTCCGCCTTGACAGGGCGGTGCTCTAACCGATTGAACTACAATCCCAGGGAAATAAGGGATCTGGCAGAAATTTTGATTCTTTTTTATCTTCG